AAAAGAGCATTTACCTATTTATATAACAGATCGTATGGTAGGCCATAAGTTGGGAGAATTTTCACCTACTCTAAACTTCCGGGGGTATGCGAAAAATGATAATAGATCTCGTCGTTAACATTAATTTGATTTGAAGCTAAATTTTGTATAAATTTTGTAAAAGATATCTTTTTTATTTTCCTTTATTTAAATTTTTACTTTATAGTGGGGTACGGACTATGCAAAACAAACTAAAAAGTTTACTAAAAAGATATAGTAATTATTTAGTATACTATCTTGATTATTTCCGACTGTATCTTCCTTTTTTCCTAATCAAACTAAGAAGATATATTTATAGTTTACGAAGATTTGTTTATAGTTTACTAGACAAATTTGTCGATTTACTATTTAGGCATGAGACTTATTTTATTTTAGTTTTTGCTTACCTTTTATATGACATAGAAAAAAGCATGTTGAGTATGGAAAACGAACAACTAAGATTTGTTATTTATGTTCTTATAATGTTTGTTATTTTTCTTATTGTTCTTTAAATTGCTTTATTCTGCAGGAGAAAATGCTCGTCACAATATATAGTTAACAAAGTCAATGAGTCAAAAAGATAGATAATTTATCTATTTAGAAAAAGGGGGTTTTGAGTATGCCAAACAAACTAATAAGATATATTATTTATGTTCTTATAATGTTTGTTATTTTTCTTATTGTTCTTTAAATTGCTTTATTCTGCAGGAGAAAATGCTCGTCACAATATATAGTTAACAAAGTCAATGAGTCAGAAAGATAGATAATTTATCTATATCTTTTTTTATATAAAAAAAGATATAGATAAATTATCTATATCTTTTTTTATATAAAAAAAGATATAGATAAATAAAGTAGACAAATAAGACGTATTATTTTATATAGAGTAGTGAGGAATTATGGGACAAAAAATACATCCGCTTGGTTTCAGACTTGGTACAACTCAAAATCATGATTCTATTTGGTTTGCACAACCAAGAAATTATTCCGAGAATCTAAAAGAAGATAAAATAATACGAGATTGTATCAAGAATTATATACAAAAAACGTCCGGTGTCGAGGGAATTGGACGAATCAAGATTAAAAAAAGAATCGATCTGATTCAAGTCATAATCTATATGGGACTTCCAACGTTATTAATGGAGGATAAGCCTCGAAGAATCGAAGAATTACAGACTAATGTGCAAAAAAAACTTAATTGTGTGACCCGAAAAATTAACATTACAATTACAAGAATTCCAAATGCTTATAGCGACCCTAATATTCTTGCAGAATTTATAGCCGGACAATTAAAGAATAGAATTTCTTTTAGGAAAGCAATCAAAAAAGCTATTGAATTAGCTGAACAGGCAGGTACAAAAGGAGTTCAAGTACAAATTGCGGGACGTATCGACGGAAAAGAAATTGCACGTGTCGAATGGATTAGAGAAGGTAGGGTTCCTCTACAAACCATTCGAGCTAAAATTGATTATTGTTCCTATCCAGTTCGAACTATTTATGGGGTATTAGGAATCAAAGTTTGGATATTTCTAAACAACGACTAATTTACTTTTCCTTATTTTTAGCGTTCCATCTTTTGATAAAAGCAAAAATGACGAATTCTTATTACATTCTTATTCCCAAAAAAGAAATGACAAATTTTATAAGATTGAATAAAAAAATTGATTAATCATTTTATAGTGAAGGAGTTGCTATGCTTAGTGTGTGACTCGTTGGTTTTTTTTAGAGTGGTTAAATTTCTACAAGAATTCGTAGAATTAATTACTAAAGAATTAATAACCTACTCATCGCTTACCATTATCTGGATATAAAGAACCGCGGAAAATAGAAAATCAAAATAAAGATCTATGTGGTGATATAATTATAGCAACTGAAATCAAAAAGAATCTGATTATTAGTTGTAAAGCAATAAGAATATACAGGTAAATGAAGGGGTGAAAGAAAGATAGAAAAAAAGATATCAATGATATAGAATTCTACTATGTAAAGGTCTATGGGTCATTTCATAAAAGGTAGTGTAATAAAGCATGAATATTCTAAATTCATCCATATATGGATGAATATATTCCTAGAATAGACAAATCAAGAGCTGCGAATCAATAAAACTGAGAAGGTTGATTCAACAAAAAAGAATAAAATAAATAATAAAATTTTATTTTCATAAAATCTTATTAATATTAAAGAGGCTCCATTGTAGAATTTAGACCTAACCATAAATCGAAAAGCGATGGGAACGATGGAACCTGTGAATACCTAAGATTATATTAAATTTCATAATCTTACTGATTCATTAGATGGGATGGCGGACGGAACTAAGAATTCATTATTTTTTGAGGAGTTGTGGACTAACCCAACATTACATCTTAAATTTATAATGAAAGAGTAAATATTCGCCCGCGAAAATGTGGATTTTTTTGAATTTAGAAATTTTTGCCAATATGATAAGACAAATATGGATTCTTATATCAAAACAACATTATCTAGTTAGATATGGATAGCAAAAATGGTCTATAAGAATCCATATTTCGTTCTATATCAAAGCAAGATATACAAATTTCTATATAGATAAAATAAATTCTATGAAATGTCAAAAAATCTCGCGATTGTATTCTATTTTAATTAAATTTAATATATATTGTAATTTAAAATTCAATTTTTTTGGTTAACTATTTTTGAATCGATTTATTCGCGAGGAGCCGTATGAGGTGAAAATCTCATGTACGGTTCTGTAATAGAGATGGAATTGAGAAATAACCATCAACTATAACCCCAAAAGAACCAGATTCCGTAAACAACATCGAGGAAGAATGAAAGGAAAAGCCTATCGAGGTAATAAAATTTCCTTCGGAAAATATGCTCTTCAGGCACTTGAACCCGCTTGGATCACATCTAGACAAATAGAAGCAGGGCGACGGGCAATGTCACGAAATGTTCGCCGAGGTGGGCAAATATGGGTACGCATATTTCCAGACAAACCTGTTACAGTAAGACCTACCGAAACGCGTATGGGTTCGGGAAAAGGATCTCCCGAATATTGGGTAGCTGTCGTTAAACCCGGCAAAATACTTTATGAAATGGGAGGGGTCCCAGAAAATATAGCTAGAAAGGCTATTTCAATAGCGGCATCCAAAATGCCTATACGAACTCAATTCATTCTTTCAGAATAATCATTAGAACGAAATAGGTCTTTAGTATGAAAAAAATGGTAATTGTTGGTTTCTTTTTTTTTTTGAACACAGAATATTTTTTTTACTTCAACTTTTTGACTGAAAGATAGAAAAAAAGGATATGATTCAACCTCAAACCTATTTAAATGTAGCCGATAATAGCGGAGCCCGCGAATTGATGTGTATTCGAATCATAGGAGCTAGTAATCGACGGTATGCTTATATTGGTGACATTGTTGTTGCTGTAATCAAAAAAGCAGTACCAAATTCATCTTTAGAAAGATCTGAAGTGATCAGGGCTGTAATTGTACGTACCTGTAAAGAACTAAAACGTAGTAATGGTATAATAATAAAGTATGATGATAATGCGGCGGTTCTCATTGATAAAGAAGGAAATCCAAAAGGAACTCGAATTTTTTCCGCAATAGCCCGAGAATTGAGACAGTTAAATTTCACTAAAATAGTTTCATTAGCACCCGAGGTATTATAATACGAGATCGTGATATAGATATATTATTTAGGACTGGAATGAATAGGAAGGAAATAGATTTGAATATCTATTTGAATAGAAGTGAAATAAATTCATAAATATATTATATCTCACATATATACCTTATATACTTGTCTAATGATTATTCTATAATTATGAATATTTATATTAAGATTATATCTTATAAATATGAAAAGTATCCATATTGATAAGTTATTAGAAATAGTAAGTCATTATATTAATTAATAAATATTTTTAAAACAAAATAAGAATAATAATAGATCAAAAAAAAAAAGAAAAAGGAATGAAATCTATCTATATATATTGAATTGAATATATATAGATAGATTCAAAATAAAAATTCGAATTCAGAATTCTATTTTTTTTATACTTTATACAAATAGAATTCTGAATTCGATATAAGATTATCTATATAGTTTATAATAGGTCATTCATTCATTTTCTTTCTATCTTTTTTTAGTTTTAGAATATTCTATATTCTAGATTTACATTATACTGATTAGACTAATTAGAATAATATTTTCTATCTATATATCTATAGATATAGAGTATTATTATATTCTGATATTCAATATTAGATATTTTATTGAATCAAAAAATAAAAAAAACAAAAAACAGGAGCACGTTTATTATATCGAAAGTAAGGAGCAATAATCTATCGTGGGTAAAGATACTATCGCTGATATGCTAACCTTGATACGCAATGCTGACATGAATAGAAAAAGAACGGTTCAAATACCACTTACTAATATCACCGAAAACATTGTGAAAATACTTTTACGAGAGGGTTTTGTTGAAAACGTTAGAAAACATCGAGAAAGCAACAAATACTTTTTAGTTTTAACTCTACGGTATAGAAGAAATAGGAAAGAATCGTATAAAACTTTTTTAAATTTAAAAAGGATCAGTACACCTGGTCTACGAATCTATTCTAATTATCAACAAATTCCGAGAGTTTTAGGAGGAATGGGGATTGTAATTCTTTCTACTTCTAGGGGTATAATGACAGATCGAGAGGCTCGATTAGAAAGAATCGGCGGCGAAGTTTTATGTTATATATGGTAATGGTAAATTTGCCGATATCCGATTTCTATGAAAAATTTATATACATTATTGTAAATATTGTAAATGGAGTAGAGAAAAAATGGATTTCTACTATCTACTCCTGATACCTTAGTGAATGTGTGAAGAGGATTTAACTAGAATAGAAATAAAAATTCATGAAGATTAAATTACTGAATAACTTCTGAGGGTATGTTCCAGGTTGCTTTAGAGAAATAGAATTTAAATAAGATTCTAGGCTA